TGAGAAGAAATTCTCACGTCCAGTTCTGTAGTAGAGATGGAATTCCGAAACAACCATCAACTATAACCCCAAAAGAACTAGATTCCGTAAACAACATAGAGGAAGAATGAAGGGAATATCTTATCGAGGTAATCATATTTGTTTCGGTAAATATGCGCTTCAAGCACTTGAACCTGCTTGGATCACATCTAGACAAATCGAAGCAGGTCGGCGAGCAATGACACGAAATGCACGCCGTGGTGGAAAAATATGGGTCCGTATATTTCCAGATAAACCAGTTACAGTAAGACCGGCCGAAACACGTATGGGTTCGGGGAAAGGATCCCCTGAATATTGGGTAGCTGTTGTTAAACCGGGACGAATACTATATGAAATGGGTGGAGTAACCGAAAATATAGCCAGACGGGCTATTTTAATAGCAGCATCAAAAATGCCTATACGAACTCAATTTATTATTTCGGGATAAAAATGTAGAACCGACAGAAATGAGTCTTGGGATGAAACAAAACCGCAAGTTTCTTTTTTTTTTAATTTAAACAAACAATATTTCTTTTATTTTCTTCATCCTTTGCATTGAAAGAATAGACTAAAAAATTGATATGATTCAACCTCAGACCCATTTAAATGTAGCGGATAACAGCGGGGCTCGAGAATTGATGTGTATTCGAATCATAGGAGCTAGTAATCGTCGATATGCTCATATTGGTGACGTTATTGTTGCTGTGATCAAAGAAGCAGTACCAAATATGCCCCTAGAAAAATCAGAAGTAGTCAGAGCTGTAATTGTTCGTACCTGTAAAGAACTTAAACGTGACAGCGGTATGATAATACGATATGATGACAATGCTGCAGTTGTGATTGATCAAGAAGGCAATCCAAAAGGAACTCGAATTTTTGGTGCAATCCCCCGGGAATTGAGACAATTAAATTTTACTAAAATAGTTTCATTAGCTCCCGAGGTATTATAAAATAAAATGAGATCATGATGTGTTTGAGGTATTTGAAAGAAATAGATTAAGAACTAGATTAATTCGTAGATTGTGTCTCACGCATATATCTTGAAAAATTCATATTCATAAACCAATAAAAAAAAAAAGAAAAACATGTTGATTATATCCAATTTTGAGGCACCAATAATTTTAGTTTATCATGGGTAGAGACACTATTGCTGAGATAATAACCTCTATACGAAATACTGAGATGGATAGAAAAAGAGTTGTTCGCATAGCATCTACTAATATTACCGAAAATATTGTTAAAATACTTTTCCGAGAAGGTTTTATCGAAAACGTCAGAAAACATCGAGAAAAAAACAAATATTTTTTGGTTTTAACCCTGCGACATAGAAGGAATAGGAAAAGACCCTATAGAAATTTTTTAAATTTAAAACGGATCAGTCGACCCGGCCTACAAATCTATTCTAACTCTCAACGAATTCCTAGAATTTTAGGTGGGATGGGGATTGTAATTCTTTCTACCTCGAGAGGTATAATGACAGACCAGGAGGCTCGACTAGAAGGAATCGGCGGAGAAATTTTGTGTTATATATGGTAATCCTTTTAATATCCAAATGGGATCCGAAACCTCTTCCTATTTGTAAAAAAAAAAAGCAAGGGGATGAGTTATCTAATATCGTTTATCCTCCATTAGTTGATACTAAAAGGAGGCTTGACCTGGAATGAAAGAACAAAAATGGATCCATGAAGGTTTAATTACTGAATCGCTTCCCAACGGCATGTTCCGGGTTCGGTTAGATAATGAAGATCTGATTCTAGGTTATGTTTCAGGAAAGATCCGACGAAGTTTTATACGGATACTGCCGGGAGATAAAGTAAAAATTGAAGTAAGTCGTTATGATTCAACCAGAGGACGTATAATTTATCGACTCCGAAACAAGGATTCGAAAGATTAGGTGGTTTTTATTCAATACGATTCGAGATGCAAAATTTCAAGAAACTTATTTTCTACCAATGAAATAGATTTAGAATTAAGATAAGGAATAACACATATGAAAATAAGAGCTTCCGTTCGTAAAATTTGTGAAAAATGTCGACTAATCCGCAGGCGGGGACGCATTATAGTCATTTGTCCCAACCCGAGACATAAACAAAGACAAGGATAATCAGACTCACTAAAGGGCTCAATGTACAAATAAAGAATCTGTTTTGACATGAAATGGATATATCCATATATTTCTGACTCATATTTATGAGATGATACAATATGGCAAAAGCTATACCGAGAACTGGTTCGCGTAGGAATGTACGTATTGGTTCACGTAAGAGTGCACGTAGAATACCAAAAGGAGTTATTCATGTTCAAGCAAGTTTCAATAATACCATTGTCACGGTTACAGATGTACGGGGTCGGGTGGTTTCCTGGTCCTCGGCCGGTACTTGTGGATTCAAGGGTACGAGAAGAGGGACACCCTTTGCCGCTCAAACTGCAGCAGCAAGTGCTATTCGTACAGTAGTAGATCAAGGTATGCAACGAGCAGAAG